TCGAGATTCCTTGCCGATACTTTAATAAAAAAGAAATCCATTTAATGAATAGCATAAGATCCATTGAGTTCTCTTCGCACTTCTTTGTCAAAGTGTAGAATGAGAAAGCTAATGAATCTTAAACCCATTGATAAAAGAAAAAAGAGGATAAATACTATGGTTGGGGAATAAAAGAGGGTTTGTTGGGGATAGAGGGACTTGAACCCTCACAACTTATAAAGTCGACGGATTTTCCTTTTACTAGAAATTTCATTGTTGTCAGTATTGACATGTAGAATGGGACTCTCTCTTTATCCTCGTCCGATTAATCCACTTTTTAAAAGATCTCAAAAACAATGAATTGAAGGATTTGATTACTCAATGTTCGAGTAGAATGGATTCAGAATTTTCTATTTCATAATAATTCTGAATTTCATTTTCAAAAATAAATAAAGAACCTATATTATGATATAGGATTCTGTGATTAATCCTTTGGTTTGCTATGCCCTATACGTGTGTATTAGATGTATAAAGCCCTTCTTTCTCTAATTTAGAGGGAGTTTCGCTACCAACACAACGTAATTACCTCGATTCGTTAGAACAGCTTCCATTGAGTCTCTGCACCTATCCTTTTCCTTTGGGTTCTAGTTTGAGAACCGCTTGTTTTTCAAAAGTGGGATTTGGCTCAGGATTGCCCATTTTTAATTCCAGGGTTTCTCTGAATTTGGAAGTTACCACTTAGCAGGTTTCCATACCAAGGCTCAATACAATCAAGTCCGTAGCGTCTACCGATTTCGCCATATCCCCATTTTCCTTTTCTTTGAAACTAGGATTCCTTGTGTAATTTCATTTATCTCTTAGTTTTTTTGAATCATTGAATTCATTATTCGACGTAGTCTAGCAGCTCATCTCTATTTGATAGACCCCGCTTATTGCAATTCTGAATTGCATTGATTCTATCGTTGATATATTTCCAATTCAATCGGAATCAATATATTCCAAAGTTTTTCTCCCCCCCCTTTTTTATAGTATTCTAAATCATACTATAACGCTTGATATTCATTCTTTTTTTTTCTTTTTTTTCTAAGTAGAACTTCCAATGTGGAACTAGTTAATAACTAAGATTAATAATTAAGATCTTACATTTTACAGATTTCCTATATATATTTCTATTTGTTACACTATTTCTGTTATGTAAGCCCACTTAGCTCAGAGGTTAGAGCATCGCATTTGTAATGCGAGGGTCATCGGTTCAAATCCGATAGTCGGCTTTTTTTTCTGTCGATGTTCCATGAACAAAATCTCTCTTTTCCTCCGAATTAAATGGAGAATCCAGAGTCTATTATGTTGTTCTACCTTACAATTTTGCTAGATACAAAACATGAAAATATATAATATATATACAAAAAGTCCAGATGTTGATGAAATTACGTTTTTTGTGGTACTGTGGTACTTTAGTAGATTTTACTCTGTTTATCCTTTAGTTTAATTCAGTTTTAATTTCGATGTATTCTGTAATGTAAATACAATGAAATTTATTGTGTAAAATGAAATTTCAATAAAATAAAAAAGGAGTCTTCATGTCCCGTTATAGAGGACCTCGTTTAAAAAAAATACGCCGTCTGGGAGCTTTACCAGGACTCACTAGAAAAACACCTAAATCCGGAAGTAATCTGAAAAAGAAATTCCATTCTGGGAAAAAAGAGCAATATCGTATTCGTCTTGAAGAAAAACAGAAATTGCGTTTTCATTATGGTCTGACAGAACGACAATTACTTAGATATGTACATATGGCCGGAAAAGCAAAAAGGTCAACAGGTCAGGTTTTACTACAATTACTCGAAATGCGTTTGGATAATATCGTTTTTCGATTGGGTATGGCTTCAACCATTCCTGGGGCCCGGCAATTAGTTAACCATAGACATATTTTAGTTAATGGTCGTATAGTTGATATACCAAGTTTTCGTTGCAAACCCCGAGATATTATTACTACGAAGGATAACCAAAGATCAAAACGTCTCGTTCAAAATTCTATTGCTTCATCCGATCAGGGCAAATTGCCAAAGCATTTGACGGTTGACACATTGCAATATAAGGGACTAGTACAAAAAATCCTAGATAGGAAATGGGTCGGTCTCAAAATAAATGAGTTGTTAGTTGTAGAATATTACTCTCGTCAGACTTGAACTTAACGAAAAAAGGAAAGGTTCATAAAAATTTTTCCCCTTTCCCCGAACTAAATCGACCTAAGGCTCTTAATTCGTATTTTCCCATTCACCTAGCAGAAATAGATTCACCTTAGAATCCTTTTTTCTTTTTTGTTATTTAGTCTATGTGTATTTTACATACCGCAGCAATTTGCTATAGAGAATTTCTATTAAATAAAGGTATTATTGCTGCAATAAATTGTTATTTGATTTGATACATTGTGATCGGTAACGTTGATGAATTAAGAGAAACGGAAAGAGAGGGATTCGAACCCTCGGTAAACAAAAGTCTACATAGCAGTTCCAATGCTACGCCTTGAACCGCTCGGCCATCTCTCCTACATAATCTTATTATGGAAAAAAACTGAGTGAATAGCGAGTTTTCGTATTCCTGAAGTACAGGTTACAGCTACAACCGCTCGGGGATTCCATGGCTCTATTGGAAAAATTCCTTTTCATCTAAGTGGAAGGATCCAGGATTTTTTTACTAGGAATTACGCTCCAAAAAAAGTTTTTCTTTTGGGAAAACCTAAATAAAAAGAGAATGGAACAATTCTTATTATTCCATAAGAAAATAAAGGAACCCCTTAATTCTATTTGCATAAGGTACGTTATGCTGTACAATCTAAATAAAAAAGGGGTACGCGATAATTAATGACTTTGAAAACGCGAAATAGCTGATGAGAGAAGTTGTTGTTGAGAAATAGGAAAGTGGAATTAAATCCAATCTTAGTCAAATATTTCGTATCTCTTCTTGTCCAAACAGAAGGAAAAGGAGACAATTTTAGTTGAGCGGAAAATCCATACCTCTCTTATCCATTTAGAGCGTATGGATCGATTTATACGAATCGAATGTTTTGTTTTTATGTTATTTTGTGATAGAATGAAAAGAATTCTATATAGAATGGATTGGGAATTATGCCTAGATCCCGTATAAATGGAAATTTCATTGATAAGACCTCCTCGATTGTAGCCAATATTTTATTGCAAATAATTCCGACAACCTCAGGGGAAAAACGGGCATTTACTTATTATAGAGATGGTGCGATTTGAGTCTTTTTTTTGTTTGTTTTTTTTAGCCCTACCTACATCTCAGTCTTACGAGAAAGAGAGGGGTTTCACATAGAGAGAACAAAATTAGTAAAGGAAACCCACGCTTGGGGAAGGTGAGGTGAACTAACAATTCCTTCTGTCGTGTATCCTCGATTGATGTGGCTTCAGATGCTTCAATTGTAGATTTGAGTATTGAGCGAAAGGTTACACCTACAGGATGGGTTCCATATTACAGGCCAATCCTACTCTACTAGTACCAATAGGCAGCATAGGGGAGAAAAGCACTACACCTCGAAATAGGAATCAACAAGAGAAAAACTTTGTTAGAAATTAGCCCTTTCCTGATCGGTATCAGGGTTGGGAAGAATGGTTGGGATAACAAACAACCATCAGGTTTGTACTTTGGATACCCTTATAACCATCAAAGGTCGTTGAAGTGGCTAATTCCTATAAATAGGAGGCGTTGAGAACAAAGAAATTCTTGGAGCTATCGTTTTCCTCTAGCATTAATAGAATTCATTGGTGTTAAGAAAAACCTCTTGAGGGAAGGTTGGCTAGAGATTTCTTGGAAAAATACCAGCCCCTTTCGGTCCATAATGAGATGGGACTAATTCGATTTTCATTCTATAGATTTTTCGCTTAGTACTATGTACAGAAGGGAGGAGCCGTATGAGATGAAAACCTCATGTACGGTTTTGAAACGGAGATTTTTTGAATAGAATGAACGACCGTAACGGATGTTGGCTCAATCCGAAGGAAATTATGCGGAAGCTTTGCAGAATTATTATGAAGCTACGCGACTAGAAATTGATCCCTATGATCGAAGTTATATACTATATAACATAGGCCTTATACACACAAGCAATGGAGAGCATACAAAGGCTTTGGAATATTATTTCCGGGCGCTAGAACGAAACCCCTTCTTACCACAAGCTTTTAATAATATGGCCGTGATCTGTCATTACGTGCGACTATCTCCACTATAGAAAGAAGAAAAAAAAGATGAAATTTTCTAGTAAATACTAGAAAAAGGGCTTTCTACATAGGGATCGTCAAAACAACGATTTTGCCCTATCAGCTGTAGGAAGGAAGGACACTTCATGAGAATCCAAATAGGAATAAAGTAGAGCCTATACTACTACTCTATGGATAAAGTCTCAAATTGATAGAGAAAGCACCGTAAAGATCAATTAGTGAGCGACTAGGTCGATACAACTAAAAAAAACTGCTTAATTATACCATAATATGGGGCACAATTTAGGAATCCGCTTATGTAATACAGTCGATCCACTAAGGGATTAAGCAGCGGTGTAGTATCAGATCCCAAAGATAGTAAGTTATTTTTTCTTCCTTATGGGAAAAAGTCTTTTTCAAGGATTCTATAGAAATTTCATATATGAAAGAAACGAAACCGAGATAGTTACCTTTCAGAAAATTCGAACGAAGGATATAGGTCTATCTATGCTTCATTCTTCTGAAGGTGGGAGAAAAGATCAAACTGATTATTGATCAAAATTAGGGTTTGAAACTTAGGTAATTAACTTCTTCTGCTTAACCCAAGAAGAAATTGGATCGATTTTTGAGAAATCGAATTCAGTTAAGATAGGGGAAATAAAGATAGGAATTTCTGAGCCGTATGAGGTAGGAAACTCTCAAGTACGGTTCTAGGGGAAGGAAATGCCTATTCCGACCGAGGAGAACAGGCCATTCTACAGGGTGATTCGGAAATTGCGGAAGCTTGGTTTGATCAAGCTGCTGAGTATTGGAAACAAGCTATAGGGCTTACTCCGGGAAATTATATTGAAGCACAGAACTGGTTGAAGATTACGAAGCGCTTTGAATTTGAATAAGGGCACTCTACTTTTTCAGAAAAAGGGTGATTTGGTTGTTGATCCATTAATCAAATAATTTAGGGGGGAAGATCGAATCAAGAATTTCATTATATCCCTTTCTTCTACCTTCGATTTTATATCAAATTTCATAAGGATAAACAATAGGGATGGGCTCTAGAACAGAAGAGAATAAAGCAAATAAAAGGGGTCAATCTAAATATTCCTACCTAATATATCAGGGTGGTCTTATTAAAAATTCTAATGAGTTATCTTGGAATTTTGAATCGAATAAAAAATCTATATTATGCTCACTCAAGCAAAGTAGATGTAGATAGGGACTTATACTCTCAAAAAAAAATACACTAGCTTCTTAAAAAAAAATTTTTATTACGTCGGGAAATAATTTTCCCGGATAACCGTTGTCCGTTAGGCACCTAATTCTTATGTCATAATAGATCCGAACACTTGCCTCGGATTGACTTCAATATATAATTGCTCCAGTGAATAACTAAAAAAAAATAGAAGGACGGTAGATAGTAAAGAAAAAGGCTAACCATAATATCTATCTTTCAAAGATTCACTAAAAAGACAGTTGGCAGGTCTCTTTGTATGTCTTGTCCGGAAAGAGGAGGACTTAATGATTATTCGTTCACCGGAATCAGAAGTTAAAATTGTTGTGGATAGGGATCCTGTAAAAACATCTTTTGAGGAATGGGCCAGACCCGGGCATTTCTCAAAAACATTAGCTAAGGGCCCTGATACTACCACTTGGATCTGGAACCTACATGCTGATGCTCACGATTTCGATAGTCATACTGGTGATTTGGAGGAGATCTCTCGAAAAATCTTTAGTGCTCATTTTGGCCAACTCTCCATTATCTTTCTTTGGTTGAGTGGCATGTACTTCCACGGTGCCCGTTTTTCCAATTATGAAGCATGGCTAAGCGATCCTACTCACATTGGACCTAGTGCTCAGGTAGTTTGGCCAATAGTAGGGCAAGAAATTTTGAATGGTGATGTAGGTGGGGGTTTCCGAGGAATCCAAATAACCTCCGGGTTTTTTCAGATTTGGCGAGCATCTGGAATAACTAGTGAATTACAACTGTATTGTACCGCAATCGGTGCATTGATTTTTGCATCGTTAATGCTTTTTGCAGGTTGGTTCCATTATCACAAAGCCGCTCCCAAATTGGCCTGGTTCCAAGATGTAGAATCCATGTTGAATCACCACTTAGCGGGGTTATTAGGACTTGGGTCTCTTTCTTGGGCGGGACACCAAATTCATGTATCTTTACCGATTAACCAATTTCTCGACGCTGGGGTTGATCCTAAGGAGATACCACTTCCTCATGAATTTATCTTGAATCGTGACCTTTTGGCTCAACTTTATCCTAGTTTTGCCGAAGGGGCAACTCCTTTTTTCACCTTGAATTGGTCCAAATACGCGGAATTTCTTAGTTTTCGCGGAGGATTAGATCCAATAACCGGAGGCCTATGGTTGAGCGATATTGCGCACCATCATTTAGCTATTGCTATTCTTTTCTTGATCGCGGGTCATATGTATAAGACCAACTGGGGTATTGGTCATGGACTTAAAGATATTTTGGAGGCTCATAAGGGCCCATTTACAGGACAAGGCCATAAGGGTCTCTATGAAATCCTAACAACGTCATGGCATGCTCAATTATCTCTTAACCTCGCTATGTTAGGCTCTACAACTATTGTTGTAGCTCATCATATGTACTCTATGCCCCCCTATCCATACCTAGCTACTGACTATGGTACACAACTTTCCTTGTTCACACACCACATGTGGATTGGCGGGTTTCTAATAGTTGGTGCTGCTGCACATGCAGCCATTTTTATGGTAAGAGACTATGATCCAACTACTCGGTACAACGATCTATTAGATCGCGTCCTTAGACACCGCGATGCAATCATATCGCACCTTAACTGGGTATGTATATTTCTAGGTTTTCACAGTTTTGGCTTGTACATTCATAATGATACCATGAGTGCTTTAGGCCGTCCCCAAGATATGTTTTCGGATACCGCCATACAATTACAACCCATCTTGGCTCAATGGGTACAAAATATCCATGCTGACGCACCTGGCGTAACAGCTCCTGGTGCAACAACAAGTACCAGCTTAACGTGGGGAGGTGGCGAGTTAGTAGCTGTAGGGGGCAAAGTCGCTTTGCTACCTATTCCATTAGGAACCGCAGATTTTTTAGTCCACCATATTCACGCATTTACCATCCATGTGACTGTATTAATACTTTTAAAAGGCGTTTTATTTGCTCGCAGTTCTCGTTTGATACCTGATAAAGCAAATCTCGGTTTTCGCTTCCCTTGCGACGGGCCTGGGCGAGGGGGAACATGTCAAGTATCCGCCTGGGATCATGTTTTCTTAGGTCTATTCTGGATGT